TTAAAAATAAGCTAAATTAAGCTTTTGGGTTCATACCCCAACTATAAAGGAAATCCCTTTTTTTTAAAAATAAAGTGCCTGATTAAAGGATTATTCTGATAGGATAAATTAAGTAAATTATAATTTACCTTTATTATATTTTATAGAATTAAACTATATCTAATAGTATCAAAAACTATTGTGCATCTTACACTAAAATATATATATATATAATTGAATTTATAATTCTTGAAAGAAATTAAATTAATTTCTTATTTTAAATTTTTTATTTATTAAATTCTAATAAAATATTTTTTTTATTTATTTTATTTTTTAGAACTTTAATTTCTATTTCTTCAAATTCATGATTTGGTTGTTGAATTGGATTAGAAATTAATTTACTTAGATTTATCCCCCTAATTTCTAACTCAAATAATTTATTATCCACAGAAGCATCATTAAAATATTTTCTAACTCAATCTATTGCATCTATTAACTTTTTATTTATTATTTTAATTAAAATAACTTTAATAAAAAATTTTTATACAAATAATTTTATTTCTATTATAATAAATTCCTCATTACTTATAAAAATAGGATCAGCTCCTTTTCATTTTTGATTTCCAAATATTGTTGAAGGTTTATCTTGATTTAATAATTTTATTTTAATAACTTGACAAAAAATTACCCCAATTATTTTAATTTCATATTATTTTAATAAAAATTTTATTATTATCATTATAATTATAAATATTATTGTAGGGGCTATTAATGGACTTAATCAAACTTCTTTACGAAAATTAATAGCTTTTTCCTCAATTAATAATTTAGGTTGAATATTAGCTTCTATAATAATTAGAGAAACTTTATGAATATTTTATATTTTTATATATTCTTTCATAATTAGAATTATATGTTTTTTTTTTTATATTTTAAATATATATTTTATTAATCAATTATTTATTAATAATATAAATTTTTTTATTAAAATTAATTTATTAATTAATTTTCTTTCATTAGGAGGATTACCTCCATTTATTGGATTTTTTCCTAAATGAATAATTATTAATTTCTTAATTAATAATAATATATATTTATTAACTTTTATTTTTATTATAATAAGATTAATTATATTATTTTTTTATATTCGAATTACATATTCTTCTTTAATATTTAATTATTTAAAAATAAAATGATTTAAAATTCAAATTAAAAATAATTATTTTTTAATAATTAATTTTTTTTCTTTCATTTCTTTAACAGGAATAATTTTTAGAACTTTTTTTTTCTATTAAGGTTTTAAGTTAATTTAAACTAATAATCTTCAAAATTATAAATAAAGAAATTCTTTAAGCCTTAATAGAACTAATTTCTATATCTTAAAATTTGCAATTTTATATCATAATTGAATATAAGACAATTTAATAAAAGAGAAATTTCTCGTAAATAAATTTACAATTTATCGCTTAAACTCAGCCATTTTATTATTTTAGCGAAAATGACTTTACTCAACAAATCATAAAGATATTGGAACATTATATTTTATTTTTGGAATTTGAGCAGGAATAGTAGGAACTTCTTTAAGATTATTAATTCGAGCAGAATTAGGAACCCCAGGATCTTTAATTGGCGATGATCAAATTTATAATACTATTGTAACAGCTCATGCTTTTATTATAATTTTTTTTATAGTAATACCTATTATAATTGGAGGATTTGGAAATTGACTTATCCCTTTAATATTAGGAGCTCCAGATATAGCTTTTCCACGAATAAATAATATAAGTTTTTGACTTTTACCCCCATCTTTAACTTTATTAATTTCAAGAAGAATTGTAGAAAATGGAGCAGGAACTGGATGAACAGTTTACCCCCCTCTTTCATCTAATATTGCTCACGGAGGAAGATCTGTTGATTTAGCCATCTTTTCTTTACATTTAGCTGGTATTTCTTCAATTTTAGGAGCTATTAATTTTATTACAACAATTATTAATATACGATTAAATAATTTATCATTTGATCAAATACCTTTATTTGTTTGAGCTGTTGGAATTACAGCATTTTTATTATTATTATCTCTACCTGTTTTAGCAGGAGCTATTACAATACTTTTAACAGATCGTAATTTAAATACATCTTTTTTTGATCCTGCTGGAGGAGGAGATCCAATTTTATATCAACACTTATTTTGATTTTTCGGTCATCCTGAAGTTTATATTTTAATTTTACCAGGATTTGGAATAATTTCTCATATTATTTCCCAAGAAAGAGGAAAAAAAGAAACATTTGGATGTTTAGGAATAATTTATGCTATACTAGCAATTGGATTATTAGGATTTATTGTATGAGCTCACCATATATTTACAGTAGGAATAGATATTGATACTCGAGCTTATTTTACTTCAGCAACTATAATTATTGCTGTTCCTACAGGAATTAAAATTTTTAGATGACTAGCAACTTTTCATGGAACTCAAATTAGATATTCCCCTTCAATCTTATGAAGTTTAGGATTTGTATTTTTATTTACAGTAGGAGGATTAACAGGAGTAATTTTATCTAATTCTTCAATTGATATTACCCTTCATGACACATATTATGTAGTTGCTCATTTTCATTATGTTCTATCTATAGGAGCAGTATTTGCTATTATAGGAGGATTTATTCACTGATATCCATTATTTACTGGTTTATCTTTAAATCCTTATTTACTTAAAATTCAATTTCTTATTATATTTATTGGAGTAAATTTAACATTTTTTCCTCAACATTTTTTAGGGTTAGCTGGAATACCTCGACGATATTCAGATTATCCCGATTCATATATTTCATGAAATATTATTTCATCATTAGGATCATATATTTCTTTATTAGCTGTTATATTAATATTAATTATTATTTGAGAATCTATAATTAATCAACGAATTGCTTTATTTTCATTAAATTTATCTTCCTCTATTGAATGATATCAAAATTTGCCCCCTGCTGAACATTCATATAATGAACTTCCTATTTTAAGTAATTTCTAATATGGCAGATTATATGTAATGGATTTAAACCCCATTTATAAAGGATTATCCTTTTTTTAGAAATGGCAACATGATCAAATCTTAATCTTCAAAATAGAGCTTCTCCTCTAATAGAACAAATTATTTTCTTTCATGATCATACTTTGATTATTCTTATTATAATTACAATTTTAGTTGGATATTTAATATTAAGATTACTTTTTAATAAATATATTAATCGACTTTTATTGGAAGGACAAATAATTGAATTAATTTGAACTATTTTACCAGCAATTACTTTAATCTTTATTGCTTTACCCTCTCTACGATTATTATATTTATTAGATGAATTAAATAATCCTTTAATTACTCTAAAATCTATTGGCCATCAATGATATTGAAGATATGAATATTCAGATTTTAATAATATTGAATTTGATTCATATATAATCCCATCAAATGAAATTTCATCTAATAATTTTCGATTATTAGATGTAGATAATCGTATTATCTTACCTATAAATAATCAAATTCGAATTTTAGTTACAGCAACAGATGTTATTCATTCTTGAACTATCCCATCTTTAGGAGTAAAAGTTGATGCCAATCCTGGACGTCTTAATCAAACTAATTTTTTTATTAATCGACCAGGAATTTTTTATGGTCAATGCTCAGAAATTTGTGGAGCTAATCATAGTTTTATACCTATTGTAATTGAAAGAATTTCAATTAAAAATTTTATTAATTGAATTAATAACTATTCATCATTAGATGACTGAAAGCAAGTACTGGTCTCTTAAACCATTTTATAGTAAATTAGCAATTACTTCTAATGAAAATAAATAAATAATTTATTATAAAGAATTAGTTAAATCTAATAACATAAATATGTCAAATTTAAATTATTACTGAAAGTAATATTCTTTTATTCCTCAAATAATACCGATTAATTGATTAATTTCTTTCTTTTTTTTTTTATTTGTTTATCTAATTTTTAATATTATAAATTATTATATTTTTGAAAAAAAAAACTTAAATAAAAAAAATAATTTTTTTATTAAAACAAAAAATTTCAATTGAAAATGATAAGTAATTTATTTTCAATTTTTGATCCTTCTACTAATTTATTTAATATTCCATTTAATTGATTAAGAACAATTTTAGGAATTTGTTTTATTCCTTATATATTCTGACTAATTCCCAATCGACATTTTTTTTTTTGAAATTTTATTTTAATTAAACTTCATAATGAATTTAAAACTTTATTAAAAAATAACTATTTTCAAGGATCAACATTTATTTTTATTTCTATATTTTCATTTATTTTATTTAATAATTTTTTAGGTTTATTCCCTTATATTTTCACAAGAACAAGTCATTTAACTCTTTCCTTATCAATTTCTTTACCTTTATGATTAAGATTTATAATTTATGGTTGAATTAATAACTCCCAACATATATTTATTCATATAATCCCTCAAGGAACTCCTTCAATTCTAATACCATTTATAGTATTAATTGAAACAATTAGTAATATTATTCGACCAGGTACTTTAGCAGTTCGTTTAACTGCAAATATAATTGCCGGTCATTTATTAATAACTCTTTTAAGAGGAACAGGACCTAATATAAATTCCTATTTTATTATAATTCTTATTATTATTCAAATTTTATTATTAATTTTAGAGTCAGCTGTTGCAATTATTCAATCTTATGTTATTGCAATTTTAAGAACATTATATTCTAGAGAAGTAAATTAATTAATGAAAATAAATTTTAATCATCCTTTTCATTTAGTAGATTATAGACCATGACCTTTAACAGGAGCTATTGGAGTAATAGTTCTAGTTACAGGAATAGTAAAATGATTCCATAATTTTAACATAAATTTATTAATTTTAGGATATTTAATTGTTATTTTAACAATATATCAATGATGACGAGATATTTGTCGTGAGGGAACTCATCAAGGTAAGCATACAATTTTAGTAACTAAAGGACTTCGATGAGGAATAATTTTATTTATTGTGTCAGAAATCTTTTTTTTTATTTCTTTTTTTTGAGCATTTTTCCATAGAAGTTTAGCCCCTAATATTGAAATTGGAGCTATTTGACCTCCTACAAGTATTATACCATTTAATCCATTTCAAATTCCTCTTCTTAATACAATTATTTTAATTAGATCTGGAATTTCAGTTACTTGAGCTCATCATGCAATTATAGAAAATAATAATTCCCAAATAACTCAAGGACTTTTTATTACAGTAATTTTAGGAATCTATTTTACTATTCTTCAAATATATGAATATTTAGAAGCCCCATTTACTATTGCAGATAGAATTTATGGATCAACATTTTTTATAGCAACAGGATTCCATGGTCTTCATGTTATTATTGGAACTTTATTTCTTTTAATTTGTTTAATTCGTCACTTAAATAATCATTTTTCAAGAAATCATCATTTTGGATTTGAAGCAGCAGCATGATATTGACATTTCGTAGATGTAGTATGATTATTCCTTTACATTTCTATTTATTGATGAGGAAACTAATTATTTATATAATATATTTAGTATATTTGACTTCCAATCAAAAAGTTTAATAATTTTAATATAAATAATTATTTTAATAACAAATATATTTTTAATTATCATATTAATTTCTAATATCTTAATATTTATTTCTATTATTCTTTCAAAAAAAACTTTATCAGATCGAGAAAAATGTTCTCCTTTTGAATGTGGATTTGATCCTAAATCTTCTGCTCGAATTCCTTTTTCACTACATTTTTTTTTAATTACAGTAATTTTTTTAATTTTTGATGTAGAAATTGCATTAATTTTTCCAATTATTTTTTTATTTAAAATAGTAAATTTTATTATTTGAACTATAGTTAGATTTTTTTTTCTACTAATTTTATTAATAGGATTATATCATGAATGAAATCAAAATATATTAAATTGAACAAATTAAGGATTATAGTTTAATTACTTAAAACATTTGATTTGCAATCAAAAAATATTGAAAATCAATTTATCTTAAATTTTTATTAATAAATAAGAAGCAATATTGCATTTAATTTCGACTTAAAAGAAAGAGTTATATCAACTCCTTATTTTTAATTGAAACCAAAAAGAGGTATATCACTGTTAATGATAAAATTGAATTTATTATTCCAATTAAATTAGAAATATAAAGATTAAAATTAAGCTGCTAACTTAATTTTTAGTGGTTAAATTCCATTAATATTTCTTTCCTTTCTTCTTTATTTATATAGTTTAAATTAAAACTTTACATTTTCATTGTAAAAATAAAAAAAATTTTTTATAAATATTTAAAGATAAATTTATCTCCTTAATATCTTCAATATTATGCTCTAATCAAATAAGCTATTTAAATTAAAAAATATTTTAATCAATTATTATTAACAATATAAATAAAATAATTATTATTCAAATAATAAATCTAAATAAATAAATTTTAAAATTATTTATATGATAAATAACTCCAATTATAGAATATTTCTTTATAACTCTTATTAAACCAAACCCTCTATATTTTTCTATTCAACCTAAATCAATATTTTTATTTAAATTTTGACTAAAATTAAGGAAATAGTATCTTAAACCATAAGTAGATAAATTTGGTATAAATCATATTAAACATAAAAAATTTCTTAAATTATAAGTTATAATAAATTTATTAACTGAATAAATATTTATATTTCTAATTAAATAACCCATAAACCCGCCAATTAATCTAACATAAATTACTATTATTTTTAAATTAAAAGGTAAATAAATTATATAAGGATAAGAAAAAATTATTCAACTTAAAAAACTTCCTCTAACTACTCTCATAAATAATAAAGTAAATATTCTTTTTAATATAATATAATCTTCATCATATAAATTATAAATTCTTATCAAATTATAATCATTAATTATTAAATATATTATCAAACGAAAAGTATAAAATATAGTTAATCCAGTTGATAAATAATATAAAAAAAAAATTATTAAATTTAAATTTCTAAATCTAACTATTTCTAAAATTAAATCTTTTGAGTAAAATCCAGCTAAAAAAGGAATCCCACATAAAGCTATATTAGAAATATTTATACATAAAGAAGTTAAAGGAATATAAAATCTAATACCACCTATGAAACGAATATCTTGTATATCATTTATTATATGAATAATAACACCAGCACATATAAATAATAAAGCTTTGAATATAGCATGAGTTAATAAATGAAAAAAAGCTAAATCAGGTAATCCTATTCTTAAAATTCTTATTATTAAACCTAATTGTCTTAAAGTAGATAACGCAATAATTTTTTTTAAATCAAACTCATAATTAGCTGAAATACCAGCTATAAATATTGTCAATCCCGATAATAGTAATAATAATTTTAAAAAAAATATATCAATTAATAATAAATTAAAACGAATTAATAAATAAACTCCAGCAGTTACTAAAGTAGAAGAATGAACTAAAGCTGAAACAGGAGTTGGAGCTGCTATAGCTGCTGGTAATCAAGAACTAAAAGGAATTTGAGCTCTTTTAGTTATTGCAGCTAAAATAATTATTCTACCAACTATAAATATTTCAAAATCATTATTTATAAATTCTAAATAAAAAATATAATTTCATCTTCCATAATTTATTATCCAAGAAATTACTATCAAAATAAAAACATCACCAATTCGATTTGATAAAGCTGTTAATATTCCTGCATTATATGATTTTAAATTTTGGTAATAAATTACTAAACAATAAGAAACTAAACCTAATCCATCTCATCCTAATAAAATTCTAATAATATTTGGTCTAATAATCAATAATATTATTGAAAAAACAAATAATAAAACTAAAATAATAAATCGTATTAAATTTAATTCAGATATTATATAGCTTTTTCTATAATAAATAACCACAGAAGAAATTAGAAATACAAATATTATAAATAATAAAGATATTCAATCTAATAATACAGATATAACAATTCTAATTGAATTAAAAGAAATAATTTCTCACTCCAAAAAAATTACTATATTATTTATAATAAAATAAATTATAAAAAAAAAATTTAAAATTCTTATTATAAATAAAAAAATAAAAGAAATAAAACAAATTGAATATTTTATATTATTAATAATTTAAAATGAATTTTAATCATATTTTTGACACCACAAATCAATATTTTTATTAAATTATTTAAATAAAATCAAATTATTCTATAATCAACTTTTAAAATTAAAATATTTAAAGGTAATCAATGTAATATTAATATTAAATATTCACGAGAAACTCCAGTATAATATCTATAAATCCCAGAATAATAATTCCCATGTTGAACAAAAGAATATAAATATAAACTATATCCAGCTCTAAAGAAAGAAATTAATATTAATATAATTATAGAAATTCAAGATCATCTTATTAATCTATTAATTAAATTAATTTCACCTATTAAATTTAAACTAGGAGGAGCTGCTATATTTGAAGATATTAATAAAAATCATCATAATCTTATTGAAGGTATAAAATTTATTATTCCCTTATTAATATATAATCTTCGTCTATGTAAACGTTCATAATTAATATTAGCTAAACAAAATATTCCAGAAGAACATAATCCATGCCCAATTATTAAAACATAAGAACCAATAAAACCTCAATAATTTATTACTATAATACCTCTAATAACAATTCTTATATGAGCTACAGAAGAATAAGCAATTAGAGATTTAATATCAACTTGACAAAAACATTTTAAACTAATATAAAATCCACCAATTAATCTAATTACTACTCAAATATAATTTAATTTTATATTAATTTCTTGTAAAAAAATTATTAAACGTAATAACCCATAACCACCTAATTTTAATATAATTCCTGCTAAAATTATAGATCCTGAAACTGGAGCCTCTACATGAGCCTTAGGTAATCATAAATGAACAAAATATATAGGTATTTTTACTAAAAAAGCTATAATTATAGAAAAATATAATATATAAATATTTAAATTTATAAATTTTAAAAAATAAATTATTATAGTATTTATTTCTTTAAAAATATAAAAAATACCTATTAATAAAGGAAGAGATACAAATAAAGTATAAAATAATAAATATATACCTGCTTGAACTCGTTCAGGTTGATACCCTCAACCAATAATTAATATTAAAGTAGGAATTAAACTACCTTCAAAAAATAAATAAAATATAAATATATTTATTATTCTAAAGGTTAAATATAACATAATTAATAAAAAAATAATATTAAATAAAAAAAAATTTAAATAAAAATCTAATTTATATAAATTTTCTCTAGCCATAATTATTAAAATAGAAATTCAAATTCTTAATAAAATTAAACCATAAGATATTATATCACAAGTTAATATATAACTTAAATTACAAAATAAATTTAATCTTACTCCTAAATTTATAAATAAAAATATTATAATAAATAATATTATTTGAACCATTCAAAATATTTTTTTTATAAAACAAAAAGGAATTATAAAAATTATTATTATTAAAAATTTTATCATTAATTTTAAAATTAAATATTTTTAATTATAATAATCTAAATCTCTGAAAATAATCATTACCATGAGTTCGAATTATTGAAACTAAAATAGATAAACCTAAAGCACCTTCACAAACAGAAAAAACTAAAAATACTATTAATATATATATATTATAATCAATAAATATTAAATAAATTAATAAAAAAAAAAAAATTCTTAATACAATAAACTCTAAACTTAATAATACAATTAATAAATGCTTATGTTTAGAAACAAAAATTAAATTACCAACAATATATATACAAATAAAAACAATTCATAAATTTAAAATTATCATTAAGTTTTTATAGTTTAAAAAAAACATTGGTCTTGTAAATCAAAATTAAGTTATAAACTTTAAAAACTTCAAAGAAAAAGAATATCTTTATCAATAATCTCCAAAATTATTATTTTTATTAAACTATTCTTTGATTTGAAATTACAAAATTATTTATCTCAACTTTAATAATAATAATATCATTTATAATATTATTTATAAATAATCCTCTATCTATAGGATTAATAATTTTAATTCAAACTTTATTAACTTGTTTATTAACAGGTATAATAATTAAAACTTATTGATTTTCTTACATTCTTTTTTTAACTTTTTTAGGAGGACTTTTAGTATTATTTATTTATGTTTCTAGTATTGCATCTAATGAAATATTTTATAGAAATTTTAATATAAAAATAATTTTCATAATATTTATATTTATTTTAATAATAATTCAATATATATTTATATATGATATTAAATGAATAAATTTTTTATTTAATTCAGATATAAGTAATTTCTTAAATCTAATATTATTTTTTAATAATGAAAATAAAATTGATCTTAATAAATTATATAATAATCAAACATTTTTAATTATAATAATATTAATAATTTATTTATTTATTACATTAATTGCAGTAGTAAAAATTACTAATATCTTTTATGGACCTCTCCGATCCTCTTCATTTTAAATTAATAATAATAATGATAAATAATAAATTTTTAAATATTCGTAAAACTCATCCTATTATTAAAATTATTAATGGATCATTAATTGATTTACCATCTCCATCTAATATTTCATCATGATGAAATTTTGGATCATTATTAGCCTTATGTTTAATTATTCAAATTTTAACAGGATTATTTTTAACAATATATTATACAGCAAATATTGAAATAGCATTTTATAGAGTTAATTATATTTGCCGAAATGTAAATTATGGATGATTAATTCGAACAATACATGCTAATGGAGCATCTTTTTTTTTTATTTGTATTTATTTACATATTGGTCGAGGAATCTATTATGAATCATTCAATTTAAAATACACATGAATTATTGGAGTAATTATTTTATTTTTATTAATAGCAACAGCATTTATAGGTTATGTTTTACCTTGAGGACAAATATCATTTTGAGGAGCTACTGTAATTACTAATTTATTATCAGCTATCCCATCTTTAGGAGTAATATTAGTAAATTGAATTTGAGGGGGATTTGCTGTTGATAATGCAACTTTAACTCGATTTTATACATTTCATTTTCTTCTACCATTTATTATTTTAATAATAACTATAATTCATTTATTATTTTTACATCAAACTGGATCTAATAATCCATTAGGAATAAATAGAAATTTAGACAAAATTCCTTTTCATCCATTTTTTACTTTTAAAGATTTAATTGGATTTATTATTTTATTATTTTTATTAACTATTTTAACATTAACTAATCCTTATTTATTAGGAGATCCTGATAATTTTATCCCTGCTAATCCTTTAGTTACTCCTGTTCATATTCAACCAGAATGATATTTCTTATTTGCATATGCAATTTTACGATCAATTCCTAATAAATTAGGAGGAGTAATTGCACTAGTAATATCAATTTTAATTTTAATTATTCTACCATTTACTTTTAATAAAAAAATTCAAGGAATTCAATTTTATCCTATTAATCAAATATTATTTTGATCAATAGTAAATATTGTTATTTTATTAACTTGAATTGGAGCACGACCTGTAGAAGATCCATATATTATTACAGGACAATTATTAACTATTTTATATTTTTCTTATTTCATTATTAATCCATTTTTAAATAAATACTGAGATAATTTATTATTTAATTAATTATTAATTAATGAGCTTGTATATAAGCATTTGTTTTGAAAACTTAAGAAAGAATATAATATTCTATTAATTTATACTAAAAAAAATTAATATTTATATTAAAATAATTTTAAATCCTAAAAAAAATAATAAAAAATTTAAAGAAATTGGTAAATAACCTTTTCAAGCTAAATACATTAACTTATCATATCGATAACGAGGTAAAGTTCCTCGAACTCAAATAAATAAAAATGAAATTAATCTTAATTTAATATAAAATATAATTCTTAAATTAAAACCACCTAAATAAATTAATACATATAATAAACTTATAAATAAAATTCTAGAATATTCAGCTAAAAAAATTAAAGCAAATCCCCCTCCTCTATATTCAATATTAAATCCAGAAACTAATTCTCTTTCCCCCTCAGCAAAATCAAAGGGAGTTCGATTAGTTTCAGCCAATCTTGATCTTATTCAACATAATCTTAAAGGAATTATTATTAAAACAAATCAAATAATATTCTGATATAAAGAAAAACTTATTAAATTAAAATCTATAATTAAAATAATTCTAGATATTAAAATTAAAGCCAAACTAACTTCATAGGAAATAGTTTGAGCTACTGCTCGTAATCCCCCTAATAAAGCATAATTAGAATTAGAAGATCATCCAGCAATTATAACAGTATAAACCCCTATTCTAGTCACACATAAAAAAAATAATAAACCTAAATTAAATCTAATCAAATTAAAATAATAAGGAATTAATAATCAAATAATTAAAGATAAAATAAATCTAATAATAGGGGAAAAATAATAAGATAAATAATTAGAAAAATTAGGATAAGTTGATTCTTTAGTAAATAATTTAATAGCATCAGAAAAAGATTGTAAAATACCTACTAAACCAACCTTATTAGGACCCTTTCGAAATTGAATATAACCTAAAATTTTTCGCTCAAATAAAACTAAAAAAGCAACTCCTACTAAAATTCCTACAATTAAAATTAATAAGCCAATCAAAATTATATAAATATCAATAATAAACATATACTATCTATATAAATAAATTATATATTAATGAATTCTAAAATCATTACATTTTTCTGCCAAAATAGTTTAATTTATTATATTTAATTACTGATAAAATAAATAAATTTATAAATTAATATTAATAAAATTCTTAAATATAAATTTAATTTAAATATTTAATCCTTTCGTACTAAAATATTTTAATTTTTAAAAGATAGAAACCAACCTGGCTCACACCGGTTTGAACTCAGATCATGTAAGATTTTAATGATCGAACAGATCAAAAATTTTAAACTTCTGCATTTAAATTTTATCTTAATCCAACATCGAGGTCGCAAACTCTTTTTTTTATTTGAACTAAAAAAAAAAATTACGCTGTTATCCCTAAGGTAATTTTTTCTTATAATCAATAATATTGGATCATATAATCACTTATAAATGTAATATTTTAAAAAAAGTTTTTCTTATTTTTCTGTCACCCCAACAAAATATTTTTTAAAATTTTAATTTTTTAACTTATAAATAATCTTAATTATAAAAAATATAAAACTCTATAGGGTCTTCTCGTCTTTTTAAATTATTTTAACTTTTTAATTAAAAAATTAAATTCTATTTAATAATTAAGAGACAGTATATATTTCATCCAATCTTTCATACAAGTCATCAATTAAATGACTATTGATTATGCTACCTTTGTACAGTCAATATACTGCAGCCCTTCAATTAAAATCAGTGGGCAGATTAGACTTTATATTAACTTCAAAAAGACATGTTTTTGATAAACAAGTGAATATAAAAATTTGCCGAATTCCTTTTAATTAATTTTAATAAATAATAATATTTTATATTATATATTATATACTAATTTTATCATTATAACTAACCTAATAAAATTTATATTATTTTTTTATAAAATTATAAAATTTTAATTAAATTTTAATTTTAATGAAATTATTTATAATAAATTAAATTTTATTAACAATATAAATTATAAAATTTTCAATAAAATTTTAATTTATTTATATAAATTTATTTTAAAGCTTATCCCTTAAAATATAATATTAAAAAAAAAATAATTTAATTAATTAAATTATTTTTTTTTTTTAATATAAAATTAAACTTTTTTCTAAAAAAACTAGATATATTTAAAAACGATTAACATTTCATTTCCAATTAATTATTTAAAATATTTATGCCACAATAACTTTATTAATTAATTATCTCTTTTAAATTCGAGAAATTTTTATCTAAAAAATATTTTTAATAAACTCTGATACCCAAGATACGCTAAATTAAAGCTACTTTAAATTAATTTATTATTTCATTTATTTAAAAATTCTTTTACAATACTAATTTACTATAAATATATAAATTTTTTCTATAAAAATACTTTAACCCCCATTAAATATTTTTATTAAAAATTTTTTTATTATTTATAAATTATTAATTTTTCCCCCTCAAATTAATTAATTTTTAATATCTTTTCAATGTAAATGAAATACTTTTATTCAAGCTCTAATTTGTTCTTTCTAGAAACACTTTCCAGTACCTCTACTTTGTTACGACTTATTTCAACTTATTAATATATGAAAGCGACGGGCAATATGTACATATTTCAATTTTTAATCATTTTATTAAATTAAATAAAATTACATTTAAATCCACCTTCAATTAGATATTACAAACTAATATTCATTTAAATAAATTTATTGTAATCCATTATATTCTTAATTATAATCTGCATCTTGATCTGATTTAATTTATTTTTATAAATTTAAAATATTAATTTTATAAAAAAATATTTTTTTAACAACGATATACAAAATTATAAATTAAGTAAATTTATTCGTGGATTATCAATTATTAAACAGATTCCTCTAAATGAACTAAAATACCGCCAAATTGTTTAAGTTTCAATAAATAATTATCTACTATTTTAGTATTATAATTTTAAATTTTAATAATAGGGTATCTAATCCTAGTTTTTTATAAAATTTATTAAATAATAATTATAAAAATAAAATTTTATTAAATTAAAATTTCACCTAATAATTTAAAATTTTAATTATTAAATAAATAATTATATATTAATATCTAATAAAATTTAATTTAACTTTTGTATAACCGCAACTGCTGGCACAAAATTTGTTATTAATTTAAAATATTACTAAATCTTAATTTCTTAAATAATTTAATATTAATTACTACTTATAAAAATAAATTATTATTAAAATAATTTAAAAATAACACTAAAATTTATATGTAAAATAAATTTATAATAAATTAAATAAACTACAATAATTTTTTTTTATATATATAATTTTTTAAATAGAATTTTTTTTTTTTTTTTTTTATATTAAAATATTTAATATAAGTTATTAAATATTTAATAATTTATTTTATTTTCTTTTTTATAATATTCATATTAAAAACTATATTTTAAGAATTAAACAATTAATAATATATAAATAAAAAAATATTAATATAATTAATTTTAATTTAAATAATAATTTAATATATTATTTAAATTAATAATATATTAAATATTTAATATATATATATATATATATANATATATATATATATATACATGTATATACAAACCATTTTTAATAATTTTCATTATAATAATAATAATAAATAT